CAATGTGGATATCATTTGAAAATGAGTAGTTCTGATAGAATCGAACTTTCGATCGATCGGGGTACTTGGGAGCCTATGGATGAAGACATGGTTTCTTTGGATCCCATTCAATTTCATTCGGAGGAGGAGCCTTATAAAAATCGTATCGATTCTTATCAAAGAAAGACAGGATTAACCGAGGCTGTTCAAACAGGCATAGGGCAATTAAACGGTATTTCCGTAGCAATAGGGGTTATGGATTTTCAGTTTATGGGGGGTAGTATGGGATCCGTAGTCGGGGAGAAAATTACCCGTTTGATTGAATATGCTACTAAAGAATTTCTACCTCTTATTATAGTGTGTGCTTCCGGAGGGGCACGTATGCAAGAAGGAAGTTTGAGCTTGATGCAAATGGCTAAAATATCTTCTGCTTTATATGATTATCAATCAAATAAAAAGTTATTCTATGTACCAATCCTTACATCTCCTACTACTGGTGGGGTGACAGCCAGTTTTGGTATGTTGGGGGATATCATTATTGCCGAACCCAATGCCTACATTGCCTTTGCGGGTAAAAGAGTAATTGAACAAACATTGAATAAAACAGTACCCGAAGGTTCACAAGCGTCTGAGTATTTATTCCAGAAGGGTTTATTCGATCTAATCGTACCACGTAATCCTTTAAAAGGCGTTCTAAGTGAGTTATTTCAACTCCACACTTTCTTTCCTTTGAATCAAAATTAGAACATTAAGTCCATTATTTTGAGCAAACAAGTAATTAGTTTATCGGAATACAAGTGAAATTGAGACGAATGGGTTTTCTTTGTTGACATAAGATCTAATTGTATAACGAATCAAAAGTCACATAAAATCGGAAATCTGACCCTTTTTCTATATTCCTGATTATTGATCAAGAAGTCTCTATTAACAAGATAAAAGATGAAATTCTTTTTTTCGTGAAATTAGGCAAATAAAAAAATCTTCTTCTCGTCATATATAATTTAATTAAAATCTAGAAAATATAGTATAGAATTTTTTATCTTTCTATAGCGTACGATAATCCTATTTTGACTAAGAATCCCTGCTGGATGGGATTCTAACAAACCCTTGAATCAATATAAATAGAATCTAATTCATTAAAAAGAACTTTTTGCTTAGTGAATGAAATTCGAAGACAAGAGCAAAAAATGAAGAAAATAATATCTCATCCATATCCTCTCAAATTTTTCATGTAGAAAGATGAAAAACTACATTATATACTCACTTAGACTTAGATAGTAGATACTTATATTATTTTTAATTAATAATTAATTCTTAATAGATATTAATAAAAATTTTAAGTAGTAATAATTCCAATTTAGAATTATCAAATTATAATCAAATCAAATTATTATAATATAAATACTATATTATTTTTTTATTATATTATATATATAAGTAAGATATAAGTATAATAAATAAATTAAATATATATAAGATATAAGTAAGATCTTTATATATATTATTTATATATATTATATAATAAGATAAGATATCTTTATATTATAAATAATATTATAAATAATAAATATAAAATCTAAATAATAATAACAGGTACAAATAGTAAATCGAGGTACCCATTCTATGACAACTCTTAATTTTCCCTCTGTTTTGGTCCCTTTAGTAGGCCTAGTATTTCCGGCAATCGCAATGGCTTCTTTATTTCTTCATGTTCAAAAAAACAAGATTGTTTAGAGCCGAGGGCGCAAGATATTATCTTTTTTTTTTCAAAACTGACGCTTGTATCATAACACAGATATCCATTTAGCTAAATATGGTATAAGAGGCTTCCGTCGAAATCTCCCCAAAATGCTATTAGCTAGTTTCAAATAGACCCGAATCGGCGAATAGCTGAACTGTAAAATTGGTCTATCTATATACATGTGGCTATCTTTAGTGAGTCATACGAAGGGTGTGTTATTAGTTTAGATCTAACCAATTTAATGAATTACTCCTAAAGGTTCACATCAAACTAGTGCTAGTTGATGCGAGTTACTTCGGAAATAAACGGCAAATTCATTTGGGGTATTATCTCAATTCCAAAAAAAGCAACCGGATCAAGTATGAGTTGTCGATCAGAACATATATGGATAGAACCTATAACGGGGGCTCGAAAAATAAGTAATTTCTGCTGGGCTGTTATCCTTTTTTTAGGTTCATTAGGATTCTTGTTGGTTGGAACCTCGAGTTATCTTGGTAGAAATTTGATATCTTTATTTCCGTCTCAGCAAATAGTTTTTTTTCCACAAGGGATTGTGATGTCTTTCTATGGGATCGCGGGTCTTTTTATTAGCTCCTATTTGTGGTGCACAATTTCGTGGAATGTAGGTAGTGGTTATGATCGATTTGATAGAAAAGACGGAATAGTGTGTATCTTTCGTTGGGGATTCCCTGGAAAAAATCGTCGGGTCTTCCTCCGATTTCTTATAAAAGATATTCAGTCCGTCAGAATAGAAGTTAAAGAGGGTATTTATGCTCGTCGTGTCCTTTATATGGATATCAGAGGCCAGGGAGCCATTCCATTGACTCGTACTGATGAGAATTTTACTCCACGGGAAATGGAACAAAAAGCTGCTGAATTGGCTTATTTCTTGCGTGTACCTATTGAAGTATTTTAAGAAATCAGCTGAGAAATTAATGCTTTCTCGCGGGAGGGCAAAAAAGCAAGAATCCTCTTTTTCTATAACATAACTTAATTGAGGTTTCTTCAGAACATTCATTCGAGTCAAAGCAGACATATATGGAACAAGTATAAAAAAACCTTTTTGGGGGATCTTTTATATGTATCGAAATATACACATACACAACTCAATTATATATTAAATAAGAAAAAAAGAAAATCTCATAATCAACCATTTTGAAATAAGGAAATTCCCCCTTTTTAGTTGTTGGAATTGAAACTTTAGATTCAGATAGATCATATCTTGTAATTTTTTTGAAGCTTCTTTTTAGACTTTTTGTGCTCCTTAATGACGAAAAATTTGGATCTCTTATAATGTAGCCCATTTATTTATGTCGTTTTTTGTCACTCATTTTTCACAATATTTTTCAGAAAATTACCTCAATTATTCTATCGATGACTACTCATAGTCAGTTAAATTTTTTCGAAATATTAGAGGTTTTTTTTTATATAATGATAGAAAAGGAGAATGATAGAAAAGGAGTTCTTTTGTCTCAAAATCTGAATACTATTCATATTCATTATTTAAAGTGGTTTTTCCGGGCGTTCATGGAAAAGAGATATATGCTTCGAATTTGACTGATTGAGATATAGGGAAACAATTTTTATTATATTATTTATTCATATATATTCATTCGAATTTTTCATCTTTTTCCGTATTTTTTTCTAGATTCAAGGCCTAACCACGAAATCACAAATAAAAAAGAGTGAATAGATTCATAGGTTTGATAACTTGTAATAGAACTGATGCGTGAGAGAAATATTAGATTACATAGAGTCGACGAATGAGATGGGTTCATTAACAATTCACAGATGAAAAAATGGCAAAAAAGAAAGCATTCACTCCTCTTTTATATCTTGCATCTATAGTATTTTTGCCCTGGTGGATTTCTCTCTCCTTTCAAAAAAGTCTGGAATCATGGGTTACTAATTGGTGGAACACTAGGCAATCCGAAACTTTTTTGAATGATCTTGAAGAAAAGAGTATTCTAGAAAAATTCATAGAATTAGAGGAACTCCTCTTCTTAGAGGAAATGATCAAGGAATACTCGGAGACACATCTACAAAACCTTCGTATAGGAATTCACAAAGAAACAATCCAATTAATCAAGATACACAACGAGGGTCGTATTCATACGATTTTGCACTTCTCGACAAATATAATATGTTTCATTATTCTAAGTGGTTATTCTATTTTGGGTAATAAAGAACTCGTTATTCTTAATTCTTGGGCTCAAGAATTCCTATATAACTTAAGTGACACAATAAAAGCTTTTTCTCTTCTTTTATTAACTGATTTATGTATCGGATTTCATTCGCCCCATGGTTGGGAACTGATGATTGGCTTTGTCTACAAGGATTTTGGATTTGTTCATAATGATCAAATTATATCTGGCCTTGTTTCCACTTTTCCAGTCATTCTAGATACAATTTTAAAATATTGGATTTTCCGTTATTTAAATCGCGTATCTCCGTCACTTGTAGTGATTTATCATTCAATGAATGACTGAAAAATTATCTACCTAATCCAATTATAATGTTTCTTACTTTGCAATTGTACATAAGCAAAGCATTGAAAATCGCTTTCTATTTCTACCCATCCCGGAGATTCATCCTATATTCCTATATATATTAATCGAGTCAAAACAAATTATTCCAGTAAATAACAGAATCGTGGATAGGAAACTCCATTAGTGACCTACCCAAATTTATTGTATAAATATATTTTCGGGATCAATGGTTGGACCATGCAAACTAGAAATACTTTTTCTTGGATAAAGGAACAAATTACTCGATCTATTTCCATATCGCTCATGATATATATAATCACTCGTACATCCATTTCAAATGCATATCCCATTTTTGCACAGCAGGGTTATGAAAATCCACGAGAAGCGACTGGACGTATTGTATGCGCCAATTGCCATTTAGCTAATAAACCGGTGGATATTGAGGTTCCGCAAGCGGTACTTCCCGATACTGTATTTGAAGCAGTTGTTCGAATTCCTTATGATATGCAAGTGAAACAAGTTCTTGCTAATGGTAAAAAAGGAGCCCTGAATGTGGGGGCTGTTCTTATTTTACCAGAGGGTTTTGAATTAGCCCCTCCCGATCGTATTTCCCCCGAGATAAAAGAAAAGATGGGCAATCTGTCTTTTCAGAGCTATCGCCCCAATCAAAAAAATATTCTTGTCATAGGCCCTGTTCCTGGTCAGAAATATAGTGAAATCACCTTTCCTATTCTTTCCCCCGACCCCGCTACTAAGAAAGACACTCACTTCTTAAAATATCCTATATACGT